ATAAGCGACTTGTCGAGTTTACAAAGCTTTGCTTCTAGTAGTCGGCCCTCCATGCCTCCCTTCATTTGCTTGCCTCCTTCCAGCCCAGAATGCCTACTGACGTTAAGCTAACCGCCAGAAGCTCACCCGAAGGGTGTCGCTTCTGGCGCAGGAGGCCAAGCATTCTGCCAGACGTCCCGGCCTGGGAGCCCCGTTCGCCTTTACGATAGTCTTGAGTTTTTCTTTTTGATTTTTTCATTTTAGCTAAATTGCAAAAGCAAAGGTGAACAGCCCCCTGTACTATATATTAAAGTAGTCAAGGGCTTATAAGAAAAGTAAGGAAGGAGGCATGGAGATGGGAAGGCCGACCACTACACTACACGGAGTGATTTCTATACCAAGTCATGAGCGAGAGCTTTACCAAGCCGCCGCCTATACTATAGGCGAAGGGACGAAAGCCCGTTACGTTATACCTTACTTATGGGAAAAAGTACGAAAAAAGTACGTTAAGGTTACGAAGTCACTTAGCCTCGGCTCGGCTAAGGTTATGGAATGACAGAGTAGGTTTTAAGTAAGTAATACTAAGGAACTGGCTTAACTGTTCTACAAAGGAGAAAAGCTAAGGTTACAGACTCACTTATCCGTCTACAAAGGGAAAGGCGTCGGTACGGAGTCACGTCAGCTGTGGATATAGACTAGGCTAAGGAACAGAGTCACAAAGTATTCACCGAGACTACACTAAGGAAGAAGTCAGCGAAAGTGAGCTCGTAACTAAGAAAGCCGGTATCAGAAACGAAGCCCTAAAAAAAAAAGCAATGAAGTCAAGGAACGAAGCTGCTTCTCTAATAGCCCCGTTGAATAGGAGGGCGAAGGCTTTTTCAAACTTTTTGATAGAGGGGGGCTTCGACCTTCTTAGGAAGAGCCGTACGAGGCAGCTCACGTACGGTTCGGGAGCCGAGCCACTGCACAGGGGCTTAGGTCAACACTTATATATTAGCCAGTCATCAATTGGAAGCGGGTAATATAGTGATGAATTGCGATTGCTCCAAACCTTCTAAAAGCGGCTTCTTGCGACCTGCCCATCATGCCCGTACATACCTTCGGTTCCAAGACCTTGTTCGCACAGCGAATAAAGGTCGGGTTGAAGGGGGCAGTCAGCTGGCTGCTTCTTGGCCACGCCCCCCTGCTTATAGATACGAGATACTTGATCTAAATTCTAAAGCAGGAAATTGCATACCATTAGCTGATATACGTATGGGAACATGGGTACATGATATTGAATGTCATCCAGGTCAAGGCGCAAAGCTGGCTCGAGCCGCAGGAACTTATGCTAAAATAATTAAGGAGCCAGCCCCACAATGTCTTGTGCGGCTACCATCGGGTGTTGAAAAACTCATAGATTCCCGATGCCGAGCTACTATTGGTATAGTTTCCAATCCCAACCATGGTGCACGTAAGCTTAGAAAAGCAGGACAAAGCCGGTGGTTAGGCAGACGCCCCATTGTTCGTGGTGTTGCAATGAATCCAGTGGATCATCCTCATGGAGGAGGTGAGGGGCGCACGAAAGGAGGTAGACCTTCGGTGTCACCTTGGGGGAAGCCCACCAAAGCAGGATTTCGGGCAGTAGTGGGGGTGGGGAAAGGCAGAATTTAGTTCATGCCACGACGATCTATATGGAAGGGAGGTTTTGTTGATGCTTTCCTGTTTAGAATGAAGAAGAACAGAGAAAGTCTTTTGAGCAGGAAAATTTGGTCACGTAGATCTTCTATTTCGCCGGAATTCGTTGATTGCTCCGTACTCATTTACAATGGAAAAACTCCTGTTCGTTGTAAGATCACTGAAGGAAAGGTTGGTCATAAATTTGGAGAGTTTGCTTCTACACGGAGACGAAGACCTTATCGAACAAATAGAGGAAAGGGCAAAAAGGGGTTCAAGTAAAGATAAAGCGACATATGGCACAAAAAGGAAATCCCATTTCGGTAAGACAAACAAATCCAATTTGTTATCAAGATGATTTGTATATTTATCTCTATCTTCTCTTGTTGACTTCCTCCCAACAATCCCATTAGATCTCTTACGTGTCAGACTTTTGGGGTAAAAGCTCTTTAAAGCAATGAAAGAACTCTCATTGATTGATGTAGGTTCTTTGTGGGATCTGCTCAAGGACCTACTTTATTTAAATATTTCATGCGTTCTCCGACTGGAGAGGTTCCTTTTGGAGGAGAAAAATTGGGCTTTTTAAAAATGGTCGGAAAAAATGCACCGGGTTTCATTCAATTCGATTTCTGGCTGGCTGGTTTTGATGCAAAAAAGACAAAACGGGATTGGATTTCCGGTTAGATACCTGCTTGTATTTTTGGTTGAAATGGGATGGTCTTCAAACTCCCGAGATGCAGTGACGACTGCGGGCTCTCCCCTTTCTGACTGGACTGACTCGGGGAAGGGTCAATTTGACCTCCTCCGAAGCATGCTTCACAGCCACTCATTCGTACTGACCAAAGAGTAGAATCTATCTCTCAGCGATTCCTTTCTCCGCTAATCACCCCTTCCCAACCAGCCCGCCCGATCGATCGTCGGTTGATCGGCGAATGAATAGGGGTTTCGAAGGTTCGAAGTTGTCGGAACGAATCGTTTGTTTGCTTTATTGAACAAAGCTTGATTAGGGGGTCGTCGTACCCTATTTTCAACCATTACAGCTGGTCAAGACCAGCTTTGCGATACGGACGGACACGAAGAAGAACGCAGGCAGCGGAAATGCAAAAGAGTTTAACAAAGATTCCCGACCCTCATGACTCAACCACAAATCTGTTGAATGAAAGGGGATTGCTTACTCTAAGCCACTAGTTCGCTTATGCTTAGTCAAGTGAGGCGGGCGGAGATTCCATTCGAAGTAAGGTAACAGGATTCGTTAATGCACCATCTTCTAAACTTCTCGGGATCCGGAGTTTTCGAGAAAAGGTCCCATCCTTCAATATCATGATTGGGTCGACCCGGCCAGATCATCAGTGAAATATCATGATCGGGTCGACCAGGTCAGGCCCGATCATGAGTGAATATAAAATCGAAAACGTACATTGCTGTTCCAGCGGAAATACTTTGTTTAATTCTACCACTTCTACTAGGAGTAGCCTTTTTAGTGCTAGCTGAACGTAAAGTAATGGCTTTTGTGCAACGTCGAAAGGGTCCTGATGTAGTGGGATCGTTCGGATTGTTACAACCTCTAGCAGATGGTTTGAAATTGATTCTAAAAGAACCTATTTCACCAAGTAGTGCTAATTTCTCCCTTTTTAGAATGGCTCCAGTGGCTACATTTATGTTAAGTCTGGTCGCTCGGGCCGTTGTACCTTTTGATTATGGTATGGTATTGTCAGATCCGAACATAGGGCTACTTTATTTGTTTGCCATATCTTCGCTAGGTGTTTATGGAATTATTATAGCAGGTCGGTCTAGTAAGACGGGGGGCGGCCGTTCGGTCGCCTATGATAGACGGACCAATTAATTGGTCAAAAATGGGTTTGTGCCGCAGGTGTTGAACGATCTACTCTACACAGGTGTGGGCTTACAGGGCTAGGGCTCATAAACCCTTTCTTTCATTCATCAAGAGGTCGGTCACTTTTCCGGGCCGGGATCGAGAAGTGGAAGTCATAAAAAAGAGATCTTTCTCTTCGCACCTCAGATCAAGAGGAAAGGTAGCTTGTCAAGCTGGTCTAACTATTAGTTATTATAGCTGTCTTTTAACCGGCTGTTCTTCTTTGTCAACGCTACTAAGGACCTGACGGTTCGCCTACTTGATGAATGAAAGAACATGAGAAAGGGTGTTAAAGGAAAAGGCGACGAAAGCCCACTACAGTACAGTCGAAGTCAGCGGCTGAGTTAGCCTAGCCTCGCCTACTAAAAAGAAATAGTAGGCGAGCGAGTTTGCGAAGAGGCTTAGGGATAAGAAAGCGTCGGTGCGTAGCCTTCATTCTACTACGCTAGGCAAAGTCACTTAGCTCGACGTTAAGAGAGTAAAGGGGGAATACCCTACATAGAAGAACCGCTGTTCGCTTACAAAGGTATAACCTTTCGCTCCCCGGGGCAAAGCCGCTTCGCACCACTGATAGACTACTTAATGAAGATTCAATTTGAAAGGCGCTACTTTGTTTCGCAAGCCTTTGTCATTGTCAGTCAACTAAGTAGGGCCGACCCTGCGAATCCGTAAATCTGAGAGCATGCCGCAAAAAAAAAGGATGGTCCCCTATGCATTTCATTCTTTCCGTTCCGGAAAGAATGAAAGTACCTGACCCCCCATCATGGTGAACCTCTCCTTGTGATCGGGATGAGGTGGATGCCTCCCAGCCGGGGGGCGGATCGAATCGGAGTTTCCTTAGGTAGCCACCGACCAACAGTTATCCTTAAACTTCTGTGCTTGGTGGAAAAGAAGCGAACAAAGGTACGCTCGCTTGCTGTCTTGTTCTCTGCCGCGGACTGGGATCGCTCGCCAGCTAGGCCCTCTAGAAGAAAGTTGGAGCAACATTGTATGAGAACATATTACCCATCTTCGGGGACAAGGGGCGGAACGACCTCTCGATCTACTTACTGCAGCCCAGGACGGGCGTCGTCGTCTAGGCCTTCCCCGTTGTTCTGATCTCCCCTACGCCTAGGACGTTGTCTGGGCCAAGAGCCATAGTTAGTTGCTGTTTCCATTTGGTTGTTCTTTCTCGTTGTTGATACCGGCAAGACCCAGCCAGATGATGATGTCTGCTGGTTGGTAGTGAGAGGACTCTTAGTACCCGCAAAAAAAAAAGGGCGCTGGTGAAAAAAACATTTTCTATTTTTTCTTGCTCTCCCTTAGCAGCGGGAAAGGAGTCTATCTATCTGCCTAGCTTTGGTAGATTTCCCCCAACGCAATTCAAAAACGGAAATTCCACGAATCCCTGAGGTGGATAAGTCCGACGACTCAGCAGCAGTGCGGAATTGACTTTCTCGTCCGGTGGATCTGATCTATAGTTAGGGGGCAATACATACCAAAAGGTTCGAAGAAGGAAGGCGCAGTATATAACCAACCCACCCCCGGTCTAACTGCTGAGAGAGAAAAGTGCTTTTCTTTCCCTAATGGTCCTCGAGTACACACAGCTATTGCTGATCCTTTGCGAGATCAGGATGAGACCTTTATTAATTGCTAATCCATGTTAGGTCAACATCGAGACGGAGCATCTCAGTTGGCTCTGTCAAGGAAGTGAAAGAGGCATTCAACGGTTGAGGTTACCATAGGATTGACCCTCAGTCAGGCCAGAGATTCTAAGGAGTTTATTCAGCAAGTTCCCTGTGCTACCCCGCGGGAAGGAGGTTTCCCAACCTCAATGTGTATTCTATGCGCTTAAGTTAAGTAAGTAAAAAGCGCTTCTAATGCCCCAACACGAGTTGAGCTTAGCTCCGTTACCTAGCCTTGGATCAGCAGATTCCGCTTCGGATGACTCTGTATATCATCTTCTTCAGGGCCCAACTCCTCTTCTACTTCTGAAATAGCGTCTGACACAACTGATTCTCCGGTTGCGTCTGAGACTTATGATCTTTCTGCGTACCTTTCTTTGGCAAAGAAAATAACGAAAAAGACTTTCGAATCTATTATAACCCCTGTCTCTGACATAGATAGGGTTTATACCTTTGTATGTAAAGTTAAGGAGATGATCCCTACTCTCATACTCAGGTACGTTCCTTCTATCCAATCCATCCCTCTTGAACAAGGGATGACTTGGGAGCCGACCTAGTTGGCACTACCAACCCATGGTTGGGTGGCTGCACATCTTAAGTCCACTGCAAAGAGGATTATCAAGTCGGTTCATACCTCTTTGGCCTATGAGCTTTCTTTCAGTTTTTACTGACTACGACTCATGCTCTTGGGCAACAGTGGTCCCAAGGATGTTTGTGGCCGCGTTGCACTCGGTATGCTTTGGATCCGAACAAAAAAATGTTCACAGGTTCGGACTTAGACTACTTTGAACGTAGAATAGGTCCGCATTTACCTGATCCTGAAGAAACCCACCACTCGCAGGCCGATTAGGTCAGACTGTCGAGTCTGGAGGCAAAAGGCGGATATTTGCCATTGGTAACTATATCAATCAAAGCAAAGGCTTCTTAGGCCAATTCATAAATGGCTCATGGAAGTCCTGAAGAAGATACCTACAGATGGAACCTTCTGTCAGGAAAAACCGTTGGATAACCTAGTTGGCCAAAGAGAGTGTTACTCGTTCGACTTAAAGTCGGCAACCGATAGGTGGCCTTTAGTTTTTATGTTCGAAACGATGTGCGCTCTCAAAGACAGGGGTTTTGCGTCCTCGGTTGTGAATTCAACCTTAGGCTACAATTTATTTGAGGTTCCTTTTGTAAAAAGAAAGAAAGTATTCCTCAGTAAGTTTCGTAGCTGGACAACCCTTGGGATATCATGCCTCTTGGCCGTTGTTTGCACTAACTCACCATCTTTTGGTGTGGTGGTGTGCAGAACAAGTGTACCCTGGTGAGAACTTCCAAAGGTACGGTGTACTCGGTGATGATATTGTCATCGCCGGCAGGAAGGTTGCCAGTGTGTATGAGCAGTCTCTTAAGGAATTAGGGGTACAAATATCGTACGCAAAATCCCTTATTTCTGATAAAGGGGCTGCTGAATTCGCCAAGAAGTTCAGAGTTCGGGACTTGACCGTGGACTTGAGTCCCGTGTCAGTCAGAAATCTTCTGAATTCTTACCACCCCTTTGGACTTATGTCCATTCAGGATAAATACCCTTGCCCCCAGGTTTTCCACCTTAGCTCGGGTAGGTGGTGCCGGATTCCGGCTCCTTGGTCGAATTGATCATCACAGAAACCTGCATTTTGAACGGGTCTATGTGATGTACACACGTCGTTCTCTACCTTTCCAATTTTGGTTGGGTCGGGGACGACCTCTAAATCCTTACCTCAGTGGGTTGATCATCGACTTTCTTAGGAAAGAGATGAAACCACAACAGTTGTCTCTGATACCGGACCAGATGTTTGCAGCTGGTCCAGTGAAGGACTTCTTGGAGTGGACTACTCTCCGGGGGTGGATGAAGCAGTGGCTACAATACTGTAAATGGTATTATGGTACCGCACTTTCACCAGAGGTAACCATCCAAGATTTCTTTGATGCACCAGTTGTAAACCGAAAATGGTGGACCGATTCAACCGATCCAAAATTGGTTCGTTTCGGTCTATTGTGGAAAGTTTATGATATGGTGGGTCAAAGAGGTTTGGATTTCCAAGTACCAATCTTGGAATCTAACCTAAGTCTTCCAGACTTTTATCTGTTGGGTGGGCACTGACTTTCTGGTTAGAGCTGAGGGTTGCGAACAACCCAAAGCTCATAAAGGCGTAATCTCCTTTGGGGATGAAGCCTTTAAGACCATCAAGTATAAGACTTAGAACCTGCACTGTAGAGAGGGGAAGAAGCACCTCTTTCTGCCGCTCCCTTCCCAGATGTAGGTCTTCCTGGAAGTGAGAACACTGCTGCCCGACTTATAACCCGGTCACTCCCCGTCTTCATCCGTCACGCCACTGGTACTAGAAAGAAATAACTATGGATCACTCCTGCTTTCTCCCCAATGGAATGATCTGGACCCTTGCGAAAGGACCTCACAATCCGACGACCTTGACAGAAAAGCTCCCAATTAGGTCAGTAGCAGGCCGAGTAGCTGATAGACCAAATAAGCACAGTAGCTGTTTAGAGCCGAAGGAGCTCTATTTGGGATTCTATAGCCTACGCACTTGCCTTTAGGGGATCGAAGTAGGATGAATCTCCAGTGGTTCCTTCCTTCCGGCCTCATCGAACCACGTTAGCAATCCAGAAGAACTGGAAGCTCGTTTGGACCGTGAATTGATCCGTATAGTTCTGTTCTTCTCCTTGTTTTATAGCACACACACCCATGTAGAGGGTCCGACGCTAAGCGCGCTGCATCTCCTGTCCAAGTTCAGAATATGAAGTCCAAGTCCTTCCAGCTTGCATCCTTCTTCTGCCATTGGGAATGGAAGATCTCTCAACTTGTAAGTGGTAGAAAGACAGGACTCTGTTTGTTGCAGGTTTTGGTTGATTAAGGAATCCTCTAAGAAACCATGTCATCAGCCCATGTTTATTGTGAAAAAGGAGACCAAAACGGGTCTGATTCTGATGGCTCCTTTTTTGTACCGGCGTGCCCTCCGCCAACTATTGGGCTTTTGAAAAAAAAAAGATTTGTCGCAACAAGAGGTATTGTCTCCGCCTTTTCAAGTAGGGATCATCTCTCAAGTGTTATGATCCTCCATTGCTGCTCGGTAGTGGCCTAAGGCTCAATGATTGATCTTCTGCGCTAAGGCTAGCATCTCATCCCATCTTTCATCTACTAGCATTTCTCATCTTTCATGAAATTGCTTCGAGCTCTCTTCGGGAAAGTGGCAAAGTGTAACCTGCTGCTCCTTGATTTCACATAAACAACTGAGTGCCTTCTGCTCCTTTTGGTCTTCTCTTTCTGTGTCTATTGATCTCCTGCCCACTCACATTCTCTTTATCGAATCCTTCTAGGCTACTCCTAGCTTGCTCTTGGCCTTGGCTGCTTAGAGACATCCCTTTAGTTCGTCTTAGAGAATGGAATTGAGAATTCCATTTTCGTCTTATTGTAGGTCGGTCATCTGTTCAATCTGGAATTCCATCTCTATTTTTTGGTACCGGTAAAAGTTCCTTTGTTCAAATCTATATCTATGTCAGGCTTCCCGCTTGTCCTGTCCTGTTCAATCCGTTGTTCTTCTGTCTGAGGCAAAGGCGAATCAAAAATACTGTATACGGTCGAGCTGGCTTGGCTGGTACATCAAGCATATCGGCATATTGCTTGTTCGGTGTGGTACACATATCTGTCAATGTCAATCAAGTAATAGAATTCATTCTGTATGAGGAAAAGGTGAAGAATTGCAATTTGATGAGCTTGTAAGGCCCGTTTCAGTCCCCGAATAAAGTGCCGGGGATAAATAGGGCTATAAGTAGGCCGTTTGCTATTGCTATAAGGGCTGCTCGCCTTTTGACGGCTTGGCTTCGCTATCGCTCAATTGTAGTGGTCGGCCTTAAAAGGAGTCTTCCTACCATACCATCATGCCTATGTTATAGTGCGTTAAGCTTCGCCAGAAGCAAGCAAGATGAGGAAGCGAAGCTTCGTAGACAAGGCTCGTTCCGTGCTTGACTTACGAGCTCGTGTAGTAAGGCCTCGCCCTACTTCAATAAGGGCTTATGCACTCCACTCGTAAACGAGCGTTAGAGCGAAGCCTTCCTGGAGCTTCCCCCTTCCCTCACCCTACAATTTCATTTCAGCTGAAGCTTCCCCGGTTTGGAGGATGAATTGATTGGATACCCAAGAACCATAATCTTTCAAAGGAACAGCTTCTACGACGATAGATAGGGGTCAGGTTTGGCATCTATGCCCCCTGCCCTCCAAACAGTATGAGAGCCTTTCAGCTCGTACTGCTCACACTCCTAGATCTTCACGGCGGCACCTCCGCCACCATTGTGTGAGCTGGGAGCAGCTCCGAAAATCCCGGCCTACTCAAAAATGAGCTTGAAAGTCAACGTCAACAACAAACAACAAGACGAAAAAGTACACGTTGGTTGCCCACTGATCTGATCATAGGTGAAAGAAATCCAATCCCTTCGCCTCTCGGAAGGGGAGCAGCAAGCGTAGGCTTCGACAGTGCGTTTTGGGGCGCGTCTACTTAGTAGCTTTGGCGCGCAATTTCTTATTGTTTTGAAGCGCAAAAAAAAAAGCAAGTCAAAAAAGGCTTTTGAAGCTTCAAAACTCAAGGGCTAAGGCACTCCAGCTTTGATGCTGGAGTTTGCTGGCTTTGAAGTGAAGCTGCGAGCTCCGCGTCGAAAAGCGAAGCGAGCCGCGCTAGCGCGCTACTCTTCCGTTTATCTCACCTTTTTCAGATGTCCACCCCGAACCGAAGGGGCGGAGGGTTCCCCTTCTCCGCTCCTTTCCTGAGCCTTTCACACTAAGCTCTTCGATTCTGCCCTGCGCCTCTCTGGGCAAAGCTCTCGCTCATGACTGGTAGTTGTCTCTATGTAGTGGTCGGCCTTCGTTAAGCTTCGCCAGAAGCGAGGTCTCGAGTCTACGAAGCGAAGTACTTGACCTTCGCCTCGCCATGCCACCTCATCTATAATGACCGGGAAGAGGGGGGAGGCTCTTGCGGAAGCCCTGCCCGCCCTTCTCTATTTTGAGGGATCCCTCATATTGATGATTCCAGGCTTCCCGGACTTGTAACAGACGGCTAGGAACAAGAAGAGGATAAGTAGTCTCTGCCGTAGCAGATCCTTCTCCTTCCGCTGAGACGGCCCTCTTTTTTTTTTTTGTTCGTTCACCGCGGCACGAAAGAATGAAGAAGCTGGAATAACTCAGAAAGAGAGTGAGTGGCGCCTAGCCGTTGAGAGCGTCTCTTGTCCTTGAAGAATAACTGTACGATCTTGGACTGGCCCCCTTCGCATGACCTAAAATGAAAAAGAGGTCCGTGCTACTATAAGGCCTCTAAACTCCTCCCTCAGGACACTGTTGCCTTGCCATGGGGACGGGGTAGCCCCGACTTCTATAGGTCCTTGGTTCGACCTCCTAATGAGAATTGAGGTCCTTGCGCGGGCGTCTCATCCAAATGACTTGCTTGCTCTGTATGGAGTGTCCCGTGGTTCCTCGAGTGCCAGCCACAGATAGGAATGCCATCAACTAGGGCGCTATTTGCCACTAACCACTCGCTCGCCGGCCGCTCGGGCTCCGCGTTTCAAGTTCGTTATCCTAACCCTCTCCCCTGCTCTACCGGGAGCCTGGCCCCTTCTTCTATCTTATCTACTGCCTTGCTCCTCGGCTCCCTACTGCTCCAGCCGCTCGCTGTAATAGCTTGCTTCTCGGGTGGCTCGCACCCCGACCCCGGGTGGTGCGGCTGAGCCAGAGTGGGCTCAGCAGTCGGCCTATGTATCCGGGCGCACGCGTAAAGGCATGATTAGTTCCACGAATCTCACTGCACTGACCATAGTAAACTCCTTCTCGTTGTACCGAAATGGAGGTCTGATTTGAACGACCAGGTACAGCATCACATTTGACACCTGAGGAAGGTACAGCCCAACTATGAGGTACATCAGCAGGTGTTACAATCATACGTAGATGAGTTTTGGCTGGTACAACCACTCTATTGTCAACTTCTAATAAACGTGATTGACCCAATTCTGGATCATCTTCTGGAATCGTATAACTGTCAAAAGTGAGTGACTGTTCATCTCCACTGTTATAGTCCGAATACTCATAAGGTTGGGTCGACGCCCGCCTCCCCCCAAACTTGACTTGCAAGTTTCCCCGCAAAAAGCTCTCCACGCCTACTCTTATTTTTAAAGAGCACTATTCTTCTTTAGTTAGGTAGTTCTCCCCCCTCTAAGAGACCGTAAGACCCCGGTGGAATCGAGGGCCCGCTTACTAATAGGCTAGGCAAGAGGGGACCCTTTCTCGCCCAGCCCTACCTACTTCAGTTAAGCTGGAACCGCAGAAGACAATGTTCAACACACATGAGACAAAATGAAGGTATGGGACGACCTGTTCACCACGGAAAGCGAATTAGATCCTATCTTCTTTGTTCGAAAAATGCGCAGTGGTGCCGGGATGCTAGTCGGCTCGGCGAAGTTGTAGGCCCCAATAGATCAGATCCAGAGTGATTCCTCACCTATCCTGTCAGGGGCCAAGTCGAAGGCTCGAGTATGGATTCCCTATGCTCACGTGAACGGCCGGCCCGTAGATCTAAAAGGATCCATCCATAGGCCTGACCGGAAAGTTTGTCCACGAAAAAAAAAAGTCGTTCATGAGACCTCGAATTCCCACGTTCCAGCCTGCATTATGCCAGCTGGTCCCACCCCCAATTGATTGAGTCACCCTTATCTTAAAAAAAAGAGGACGGAGTCTATATCCTCAAAATCAATATATATATCATAGGATCACTCTATGAATAGGTAAATTCTCTTTCTTTGACCTCCCACCGTTCACGACATCCCTTGCTTCTCGCAAGAACGGCTCCTCGGTGGAGGAGTAGAAGCGCTGGTCCCCTTCGGTCAAGTGCTTGTGCGTGCTCTTACCTACCGTAGGACCTCCGTCCCCGAAGCGAAGAAAGAGGAGCAGGAACAAGAGGTTGTCCTCTCTTGGCCCAGTAGTTCCGCAACTACTACCGTGGTTGTTGCCAACGGGGATCCCCCATTCCGAAAGGTAACGGGGCCGGCCCTGAGGTCCAAAGTTGTATGCCACTGCTGTGGTGCCGATAGATTCACTACTTCAGCGCCGTTATCGGACATTGCAGGCTTAGCATCTATTTATTTTTCGTATATCGCTCCACACCGAGAAGAGGTATGTGTACCTCCAGCAACAACAAGAATGGAACCATAGGCTCCTATGCTGGGAGCATTTCGGGGTATAGGTCTAACCACCTCAACTCCCCGTTTCTGGCATGCTATAGTTCTTATAGTCTCTCGACGACGGTTTTGAATGGGAGATTACCGGTAAGCCAGATGCTTCGCGAACCACCGGTACATTTCGTTGCACTTAAATCACCCTCGTTAAGAGGCGCACTCCGATACCATTGATGTCCAATAGCTTTTATAGTAATGGCTGGATCTACTACTACCTCGTCCATTGAGTATAACAGAGCAAACGATGGTATAGCAATGAACATCGGGATGATACTAGGAAATATGGTCCGAATAATCTCGATAGTCGTTCCATGAACAATCCTTTGCGGGATTGGATTAGTTTGCTCGTTGAAATGCCATAAAGCGCGAACCAACATCCGTGATACGAAAACAAAAATCAGAATGAGGAAGAAAAAGATATCGTGATGTAAGTCAATGATTCCTTGCATAATAGGTGTTGCTGCGTCTTGAGATCCTAATTGCCATGGTTCCGCAGCATCACAAGGAGCGATTGTGAGGAATCGCCATTCGTCTTCACGAAGAATCATTGGAATTTCCATTCATTTTCTGCTCTGCTCCCGAAAAGATCAAGGAGACTTTCAGAGAAATACGCTGCGTTGGTTTTTCCAACTAAAGTCTGATGGTAGCAAGTACGGTAGACTTCACACCCACCCAATCTCGATCAAAATCAAAGAAAACTACAAGCAAGGGAATCAACAACCCCTATTCCTGAAGTGAACGGCCGCCTTCGGGAAGTCTTAGTTAACTAAATATACGCTCGTCTTGCTCCAACCTTCAGGCTTTTGTTACGATAGCCACGTCACAGCTCAAGGTGTGGATCGAGTGTACCAAGGCTCTGGCGCGATTTGTCAACGAGTCGACCACTCGAAGTCGCCAATCCAATCGGGCAATAGGAACGAACCTTTAAGAGCCCTATCCGTCCGACCAACACTTTGACTGCTGGAGACACCACCGCAGTTCACGATGCCGAGGGTAGCACCGAGGAAGGGTCAACGCAGAGAGAAGCGACTATGAAGAGGGTAGCCATCAAGCAAGGGGTGCCGTATGCGAATAAGCGGTCCATTTTCGAGTTTCCTAGATTTCTTTTTCACTCTTGTTTTGGGCGGATACTGCAACGGCATTGGTCTCGACTACTCTAATACGAGATTTCTGGTTCAGACGAGAGTCCCGCTGAGCAAGTCTCGACAGAGACACCACTACAAAGATCCCTGGCCTGGCTTCCGCTACTAGAACAGAGCAGGATAGGCCATTGCTTCATCAGTCTGAGACTATCGAACTGGACCCTGACATCACAGCCAATCTTTATCTTAAAAGTAAGTCTTTCATCGATAAGAGATTCGGAAATCCACGCCTTCAAAGCACGCACACAGGAGGCCAGCAAAACGGCGAACACGTTCGACTCTATATGCCCAATGTGAGATCGGTCACTCGCTTACTAGCTCACTACGCTCCACTCCTTCACCACGCAACAGGCCCTGAGCCCATTAGCCGGGAATTCAAGCTAGCCCAGACCAAGGCCAATTACACTGCCCTTGAAAGCACAGGTAGCGAGACTTTAGCTTCATACCAGTACAGTAGCACAAGCCACCTACTGCATTCCACTACCGATACCGCAAGGCAGGGACAGGGACTTCCAGCAAGGAAAGACACACTGACCAACCGCCCATCCACCCTTATGAAATGAAAAAACAGATAGGAGATTGACCCACTTATAACCCTCAAGGAGAGACAAGAGACAGCATTGATCACATTTGAATTACCAGGCAGGCCCGCTTACTAATAGGCAAGAGGACACCGAAGAAGCTGATCTCGAAAAGAGATGCAACTCATACACGCCTGCTTCTGGCTTATAGGATACTCAAGCAGAACATGCATGATAGGCCATTGCTAAAAAAACCAATAGGAGACTACTGGTTTTGTTGGCTCACGCCTTCCATCACAGCCAACAGGAATCTGTTTCCAGAAAAAGAAGGCATGAGAGGAAAACTTCCCAACCATCATACAATCCCCTTTTGCTCATGGTGGACAGGAAAAGACAAGCATGTGACTACGTAGTCGACCACGGATCATCAAAACCCTTTTGGTTTGGACTTTATTCAGCTCGGTCGAATAGCCCAGCCCAATCTTCTCGTCCCATCCCATTAGTAAATCTTAGATGTACTTATGGCAATCCGCTTTTGGATATAAAGCCGCTCACTTTCTTGTCCATTTGGTTGATAGGAATGTCTCGCTTTGAACCCTATCGCCTGGAATTCAATTTCTTTTCGACTTCCAAATGAATGTAGATGGGAAGCGCGACTCTCTTCAATATCTTCATTATGAACGCTCTGACGGATTCTTGCGTACTCTAGAATCTGCTGCTGATCCGTTGACTTTCACTGCTGACGATCCCCTGTTTATGTAGGAGTCTTGCTATGCTTTGATTGACCCGTGATCAATGAGAAAGTCTCTTTTTGATCAACATGTCACAATCTTCGATTGACGACTTTATTAGGGAAAGATACATCCAATGCTATCACCATCTTTTCTTCGCTGGCAAAACGCCCAAACAAAACCCATCAGTCAGTCTTCTGGTCACTACGCCCCCTGCCACTCTTTAGCATCGTCTTTATCTGCTGACTGCTCGGGCGGGTGGATACAGTTGATGAAAATCCTATTCCCGAGCACAATCCACCACCACAGAATGTTGTCCCTCGTCATTCACAGACGAAGGTACCAGAGACCTGTCCTGTCCGAGTAATGCCTACACCTCTGGATGTCCGAGATCCGAAGTTTGAGGATGCCATCATGGAGATTGTCTCCAATAAAGAGCTTGAGAGACAGACTGGTGAATTCCGAACTTATGTCCGACCTTTTTTTTGAGCCGAGTGTTTACCTCGAGCCCTATCCTCCAGGATATGTTCTACCCAAGTTCGACCTATTTGACGTACGATCGTATCGAGCATTTAGCCAAATTCCATTTCAGACACAATGCGTTGATACCGTCCACAATCCCATTTTGATGAGACAGTTCCGGAGTTCCCTCACTAAGGTTGCTTTCACGTGGTTTAGTAGATTAGAACCCGAGTCTATCAAGTCCTGGGAACAGTTGTGTAGCTTGTTCTGCAAGAGGTTTGATGCTATTAGGAAAGAGGTGACTCTGGATGATCTGAGGAGGTGTAGACAAGAGAAGGATGAGTTGTTCGCCACTTTGATTGAGAGGTTAAGGACAGTTGTCATGCAACTCGAGGAAACCCCATATTAGGATAAGTTGATTCATCTTTCTATCATTGGATTGCGGTCTGAGTATCAGGGGCCACTCATTGCTGGGGGAGTACGGCGGAGTTTTGATGACTTGATCTACCGAGCTTCTGCACTCGAGGATTTCTATTGCGATCAAGGCGCGTATGTACATGTTGCTGAATTAGGAGGACGAGGACGAGGTCGTGGCAATGGGCAGTCTGGTCGCCCAAGGAAGCAAGGCCACAGGAAGGACCTTCGTTACCCTATTGACAAGACAGAGTATGATTTTCATTTGGATATTGTTGAAGATGAATAGGATTAAGTTGCCTCCCTCCGACTACAAGGTTCAGCCTGGCGATGAGAAGTTAGATAGGTTTTGTAGATATTGCCGCAATCAGGGTCATGGTACGAGGTACTGTTTTGACCTTCAGGACGTTGCAAGCAAGATGAGATAATACATTGGTTTTTGAAGACGAGTCCGAGTCATCCCCCCACCAGACTCAAATTGTTTCGAAGCCTCTCCCAAATAATTCTGCCACTGTCAACATGGTGTCGCACTCGGGAGGTGATGATGTGATTCCTTATGTACCTCTGTCTGTGTCGCTTGACAAGTCTACCTCTGGATCCGTTGACCCATCTTTTTCACAGTCTTCTTCTGGGTCGGCTGACCCTGGTCTTTTTCGAGTTTATGATATTCTCCGCTCGGCCGAGCTTTTGTAGGCCAAAGCAAATGCAGTGATGACAATAAGTAAGAGCAAAACAAGAAAGACAAAGAAATATCTTCCACTCCTCTAGAGGTTGAGGATGAGGAAGTGATGGGGACGAGGATGCTCGTGATCACGCCGAGCCTGCCGAAGAACTTTCCCCCAAGTCTGTTAAACCGAAGAAAGATGCTCCTCCTCCTCGTTCTAGGAGGGATATGATGGTGTAAGGTATTGTCGCTCACATGAAGAAGATCCCTGCTCTGATTAGCATTAAGGATTATCTGCGATTCTCGTCTGGGGCTCGTCTCGTTTAGCCCTCGAAATGGCATTAGCCGAGAACGGCCTACCACGAAAGCGAGGCGCAGGAGAGAAGGTCGAACGCGTCTTCCTTACTGAAGGGCTGAGAATGAACACAAGGAGGCAAGTCTCCAGACTCAGGAAAGCGGACGGTAACAACAACAACGGAGCTAAATACGAGATTGAGCTTTAAGTAAATAAGCGGGCCAACGGACGGCAAGGGTAAGTATGGCAAGCTAACTGCTGGGAGAACGCTTAGTGTACCAACGAGGAAGGTGGTCCAGGTGGCATAAAAGAGAGGTGTAATCTAATGAATGCTCGGATGCAATGCCGCTTTATTAAGGGTTGTAAGTTAAACGACTATTGTATTTTGTATTTTGATTCGATCACAGTCCTTGTGTAAACGCAATCTCATTCTCAACTTCCTATGCCCCACGAGGTTTGTTCGGCTTAAACCTTCTCACAACTAAAGTGGATACCCAATCTTAAAAGCGAAACCATAAAAGTTCCATCTGCTCACGATACATAGAGCTGCCCTCCCCCTCGCGAACCTCCACCCGCAGACCAAGAGCTTGACCAGACTAATTCCGTCTAATGAAACCTAGAGGTTATAGAGACTCTACTTAACAAACCTATTGCCATGAGCCTACCCATACGAAAGAATTGAATCAGTAACTGCCATGGAGAGCTAACTGGCAAGAAGATTCCCAGCTAATCCGTGAGTAGTGGTCAAAGAGAGCGCGGAGTAGGCAATAGGAAAAGTTTCACCTTATTCAAGAATCCTTCTCCTAGTCAATTCGTTAGCTAATTCATCCTAGCCCTGAGCTTGCTTCTATTATGGTAGAGTGAGCTAATTCATACGTGAGGAAGTAGCCTGAAATGGGGAGGCCCTCCTTTTTTTATTTTTTTTTTGTTACGATAGTATAGCCCCTGGGCGAACCAGAGCTTCGCGCCTGGAACGAATAAAGGGAGGTAGAAGTGAAGAGAGCAGCAACCGAGCGGGAAGACTGATTTGAATAGTGAATAAGAAAGCGGTTGTCCATCGTCCGTTGGTCGAACCTCCCGGGGGGAATTGGGGCAGAACCAAGAGACCGGAAAGACAAGACTATTAGCTCGGGTTCCCTAGCCGAAGATTCATTTATAATGAACAACTTTCAGACCAGAAGAGAAAGAATATATGATATCCCTATTTCTGGAGTGTGCGTTATCTTTGAACGGGATACCACTTCCAGCCTTGCACACACGGAACTCATAAAGAAGGGTCGATGTAATTTGAATTGAGCTCTCTTTTTTTTTTACTCGCCTTTTTGCTTTTCAACTAAATGAATAAGAAAGAAACGTAACGTAATAACCTAAGGAACTGTCTGCTTTCTATTTCTTACGCTCCCATTTTTGAAAATGAAAAAATAAAAACTAAGACTACTGGAATGGATTGAAGAAAACCGGCTAGTTCCAATCTCGGCATCAAGACCGCTTGCTCCTGAGGAAGGAGCTAAACAAGACATACTTCTATGAATCTTTCTGTGCTATGATGAACTTGCCCAAGTATTCAATCTTTCCATTCTGCTTTCACCATGTCTACCCTTTCAAAAAGATTTGAAAAATCAAATAGTTGATCACTCAATTTCAGGGTTCTTTATTGGAATTGAGACTCCCTGAGTTTTTTATGCTTTGACGGTCAGTCTTTCTTGTTATCCGAATGCTTTTTTGTTGCAGGATTGATGATTTTTGTTTATAGGGAGAGGGGTTGATCATTTTCTGCTTTGTTTTGACTTTGACAGGTATGCAGGTATTCAAATGAGATGGAGTGAACCACTTACCCTGTCACTCTTTTTCACAAAATGAACTAGAAGCTTACTTTGCTGCTAGCCATCTACCAACCTCTTCTCTTTCTGTTTTTTCCTGGGATGTGTACTTCTACACTACTTATACTCTTTCATTGAAGGTCCCAGAGAACAGAACCATGCTTGGCTTGAAAGAACTGAGCCCAAAGTGAGTCCTTGGTAATGCCTCTCCATAAAAGTTTAGCACGCAAGGCTCTTTGAATTTGCCGAAGATACATCACGCCCAAACCACCTACTTCAGTCGGTCGGCATATGCTAGCCCATGATCTCCAGTGTTTTTAGTTTTTCCCTTCATTAGAGCACCAAAAGAAGTTAGAAAAATGTTTCTCGATCAATGAGTGAATACCTTTTTGGATAGCCGTACTCGCCAAGGTATAAATCGGGATAGCCGATAGAACATGTTTGATTAAAATCAGCCTACCACCAGCAGAAAGTAGTGAAGAACGCCATCCTTTCACTTTACGAAGGATCTTGATCTTGTCCACAATAGCAGAGAAGAAAGCTTTTTTGCATCTAAAATATATTTGAGGAAGACCAAGGTACTTGACTGGAAATTCCTTGGTTGAATAGCCTGTTGTGTTGGCAATCAGGGTCCGTAGTCTAGCTGGGGCTTTAGATGACAACATGAAACAACTTTTGTGCGCATTGACAAGCTGTCCAGAAGATCTCTGATAAAGCTCTTGGAAGTCCAATAGATTAGTTATGGATCTTTTCGTTTCGTTTCGCACCATTGATGAACACAAGGGTGTCATCAGCAAACAAAAGATGTGTGATAGGAGGGACTTTCTCGGTAGACTACAATAGTAAGTAGCCAAGCTTGTGAGATTGGAGAGCGAGCGAAAGGCCCCTACTAAGTAAGGACCTCCTCTGCAATAATGAAGAGTGATGGAGCCAATGGGTCACCCTGTCGAAGCCCTCGAGATGACTTAAATAAACCCGTGAGAGAACCATTCAGCAAGACGGAGAACCAGCAATTAGATAATAGCAAACCAATCATGGACATCAATCTGATAGAAAATCCAAACCTTCGAAGGACACACAAAATCCCACTCCATACGATCATAGGCCTTGGCCATGTCCAACTTGAGGATAACATTCTGTCTCGCCCTTACATACAACGTTTGTGAGTGCTTTTTAGTAATACGAGACGTTGTGAAGAGTCGATTCAACAAGAGGAATCAGAGCTTCTCCCTCTGGTCACTTCGCTACTTTGAGAACAGCGAGAGCTGAATCCGAAGAAGACTTTCAGATGTCACTTGCTTTCCTTCCTAACTAAAGAAATTCCCTTTCGCCTTCCGCTCCTAGTCCGCTTTTATAAAAGGAGAATATCGCTTTGTCATTCAATTCTTCCTATTTTCCTGCCCAAAACAAAGACTAATTCAGTCTAATGCGCCTACCCTGGGTCACGAATGGCGTGTGCCCGTGCTCTGGGTGAGTTGCCTGCTCTATTCATCAATTCTGTATGCGGCGTTCTATTGCCCGTGCCCAATCCAATCTCGGTAAGGTGGGTATAGATAATCGAGAACTTAAGATAACGCTGGGCAAGCTTTTGCAGCCTTCTGAGAATATCACGATTAGATGCTTCTGCTTCTCTTGCTTCTGTTGCTTTAGCGGATGAATTGATTGATTGATGCAAAAGGATCGTGTGAGTGAGCCGCTGCACCGCTACTGCCCCAGGCTTAAGCCCAAGCCACGTCCAAAGCTCAAGCAAAGCCAGTTCGAGGCAAGCTCTCAGGGCAGTCAGTTAAAGCTTACTAGAGATTTGTAAGGAGAACAAGCCATATCCCTTTTTTAAGGTGACGTGTGATTACCAGCGAGCAGATGCTGGACCACTCCATCCTTTGTGAAAAGTTCCAACATTTAGCCGCAAGCGCCTTATCCAAGCTGACCTAGCTGACATCAGGTGTATCTAATTGGCTTGTCCATATTTCATGGTTCAAGTCAGGTAAAATTCCAGGTAGGCAACCACTGTCAAACGATAAGGAATAGGCCAGTGGGAAATGTTTAACCCTGTTGTAAGATAAGTCAGAATCCGGATGTAGCCACTTGAACTTGGTTCAAGTAGGTGCCTATTGGCCCCAGAGAGGCAAATCCAATTCTAAAAAGATGAAAGGGCGCTAAGCAGGAGCTGGGTTACTCTAAGTGTTCTTATTCTCCTCCTGGATATAGTATATAAAGGAAGCTAAAGAGTTTGCAATGCAATGCCAATTATCTTACTCTTCGGTATGGAGCCATCGTCGGTCGTTTCACCATGCCATGCCGGGAGTCGCACCCTTTCGTCAGCTATCCTCTTGGTTCCACTATGTACCTTTTTGGGCTGGCGAGAGGACCATGGCGAGGTGCCACACTGGGTCTTGGAATCCATGGATAAGAGCAGGTGCTTGATGGATTGAAGGCGGTCCTACTGCTCACCCAAACCACTATGTCTTTCCTCTCTTCCGGCACTGAGACTTCGGCAAGGGATTTATATTCAATCCCAGAGGAGGAGAGGGTGGGCTTCGACGAGGGGATGGGATGACAGGCACTGGTCATGGGGAGGCAATCTCACTCCTAATCGCGTGATGAAGCATCAGAGGGAAAACTATTCATAGCGGATGATCAACCCGGTTGCTTCCTGCACTACTACTATGCCCAATGATGGCTTCACGGTTTCAATTGGGGCTTATGATCACGGAGAAGTCCGATGGCAAAGAGAGTTCCGTTACGAAACTTTTATACCCTGAAAGAGAATCATTTCATCAGAACTAAGGCTGGGACAAAACTTTTCCTATTACTTGCCTATTTCCACTTTAGAATTTAGCAGTAGATAATAACAAATCACGGGAACGGGAACTCGGATACTAGATCATCCACGACGAACTCATCAGCAGATTCAGCTCCCTCAGAGATAGGCGACTATAAGGCCCTTGCGGCACAGTAGTCAACCTTAGTCCCGGGTGGAAATCCAATCCTAATTGGACATATCCGAAGAAGAAGAAGGAGAATCATCTGGTATTGGTATAGAGTGCAGTTCTGGAGCCTCCACCCGTGGGGATAGGGTGGGGCACAGGTCGTCTTTGAACACATTCCAAAAGGGCTCCCCCGTTGTAGTGCCTTCAGTACCGGCTTGAGCAGCCGAGAGGGATTGAGGAGCAACTTCAACTGTTGAAGAGGTAGGTGTATCGATGGGTACGGTCGTCGCATAAATCTCTTGGAGATTTCTCCATTTTGGCATTGTCAATCAAGTCGATCTATATAATACTTTCTTTCATTTCCGCTTTTGCGCTAGGTTACTTAAGTAACCCGTTCGTTACCAGTTCTTTCTCTTCTTTCTTTTTCAAAGTCATGATCAGAAAGGTGAAAATCCAGACCATGCATCTGGAAAGCGCTGGTTCGAGCCCGGCTCGTGACAAGGCCTTTGGTCATAGAATATCTCGGCGCCTCCGTTTTCTCCTTAGACGGATGACTCTCCCATTTTTTCGCTGGTAAATACGGGATAGGATCCACTCTACTCTGGAAGCTGAGCTTCTTTACTGTTTCTTGTGCTGCTTGTTCAATACTCCCATCAATCAACGGAACGTAGTGCGGTAGCTGTGCCATCTTCAGCTTTGGAAGGATAAGAGCAATCGGCCGAATGATTGTTATTCCACTTACAGTGCCTCTATCGAAGCAGAACAAGTCTAATATTCCAGCCCCAGTTTTAGGGATTCTATTTCGATCCCGACACATCTTTATTTCTAAACGAAATTAGTTCGACCTTAACCCCGGAGAAAGCAGAAGGAAAGGGAGTAGTCCAAGTAAGAAAGCTGGAAATACGCTACACAGGAACTACGCTACAGGAACTATCCTATACTTGTACAGGGCTAGAGGATATACAGAGAATATAGCTCTAAATAGAGTATGTACTAGGCTATAATTGTGCAGGAAATAAGGTAATCAACCTGGAAATCAAAAAAGTCACTTCCTAAAGACAACTGCTTGCCTTTTTTCTCCAATTGGAGGGGCTCAACCAAGAAAAGAGAGATCTCTCAGTAGGGAAAGGGGAAGGAGTACCACCATTATGCGCTATTCTTTCAATCCGAGGGTCAATCATTCCCAGCTTGGATATTCAGGTATGGAAGGAGATCACAAGAGAGTATCTTAGTCAAATAGAGGGGTCTCACGAGAGCGTAGTCCACGGCTTTAGCCTTAAGCTAGTTTGGGCTCTACTCTAGTTCTTGTATTGAGCGAAGCAAAGCCCGCCCTTTAGTGGCGTACATAGAATAGTCGTCTTCTTCTTAAAAAGCCTGTAGGTGCGATTCCATTATGTGAGTTGAAAAGAATAGACTGCGCTATCTATGAGTCAATATTTGTCTTAGTGATCCGGAGGGAGCGACTTCCGCTCCGCCCCTTCCTCCCATATACCCTGGGTGATGCTGATTCCCTACCATGGAAGGAAATTGAGAAAACTTTAGATCTCACTCACGACGTAAACGGCTCTTTTGAATGGGAAAATATGAGCATCGAGTAGAGGTAGCATCAGCGATCTCTTTCCCTCCTCGATATGTGGTCTTCGAGCCTTGTTACGAACTAAAGTCCTAAAGCAAAGCGACCCCAATCTCTCCTCAGCCCAGGTCACTGGTCTCCCCACTCCACTCTTTTATTTTCAGGTCGGTCAGCAAATCAGCCTCGCATCCTATCGATAGCGATTTAGATCACCTCCCCAACCAAGCCTGCCTAACCTAATTCTTTCTGGGAAATCGATCGTGACAAGTCGACCTAATGAAAGCACCTGTAGATTTTAGATAGAAGCCCTTTGTCCACCGCTGGACTCATCCTCAATGCCTAAAATTGCCTAGTTCAGTCGCTTGTCTGCCACTTCCCATGCCCGAGATTCCCTTATGGGTAGCATCCTAAAAAAGAGATAGCTTTGTGGTCAACTTCTATTCTGCTTGTTGGAAGCTTTTTCCGGATCTCTTCCCGGATCAACCTACTCAATATCCGAAAGAGGGTAGGCTTTTTTGGCGGCCGCAGAGACGGCGGAGAAAGCAGTGGATAAGGCAGCGATACGTACTTGGAAATAAGGCGGATCATAGAAAAGTCTTTCATGCCTCTACTCTCTCTCTTGCCATGGACTGTATAGGTAGGCATTCTTTTGAATATGCTTCGAAAGCACGTTACGCCCTATCTATCCTCTCTTTTGTTAGGTCCCCCCTTTTCCTTCTTATTCTCTTTCTTCCTTACCGGAAGGAAGGATCATGGGGTTCTCTCAACATAGATAGAAAGAAGGGGGTGCACCTGTCTAGTAAGCAAGGATCGGAATTGCAACTTTATGGGGCTTACCCTGAGACTGCTATTGGATTGATTTACGTTGATAACTTAACTGGATCAAAGAAAAGGCAGAAAAAAAAAGAAGGGGATGAATATCGTTGGCTCGTCTGGATCAATGGCTGCAAACTAGCCTGCAAAGAAGTTCAGTCTCGCCTAGGGATAGAACCTATGGCAGAAGCACTTCAGGCTGAAAGGGCACTTTGACTATACATCTTTTCCACTGTAACTCCAATTTAGACTGACACTAACGATGAAATAGACCTCCCAGCGAGAACTCCAAATGCAACTCATCACTCAACCGCAGAGAAGGAGAGTGGGTGCCTTGCCAGGGAGAAAGTATAGCTTGCCAGTGGGAAAGTCCCGTATTCTACCCCGGGATGAAAGAACTCTAACTCTCAGGCAAAAGAAGCATGTCGGAATCAAAAGCAAAGGCCAAAGTCAATCTCTCGAAGGGAAGCTGAAATGCCTGTAATTGTACTCCCTATGGCTGGACTGGATGAAACTAGATATCCCTCTTCACTCTGCTCGAGCGACTTCGTCCCTCCTGAGCACTAGCTGTAGCAGACTATTACCTTAAAAATCAGGGGTATAGCTCTCCAACAGGAACTCCAACTGAAGAGGATTAGAGAAGCCCTCAAAATACAGATAGAGAAATAGATCTCTTAGCGTTAGAGCTTCCATAAAATAAGTATATCTTACTGGACCGGTATGTAACAGAACTCGTAGGGATAGAAGTAGGACTGGCCCTATCACAAGGGGAGGAGATGTACCTATTCTCTAGAGCTCCCCCAGTAAAGGCAGAAGGAGTAGATGGCCTTCAAACTGCAATTGGCTTGGAGGGAGAAGCGGGGGAACTCCATGACTCGGAAACTTCTAACCCATAGCTATAGCTATACAGCCCATAAGCTAGACGTAAACTCTGAGAAGGAATTCATACCTGCTTTCTCATTTGATCAATACTCCTTCCTCCTTGTCTCCTTTTTCCTTGCCGTATCCAGAGATAGGCTGGCTTGATAGAATAGAATCAGGAGTGAGAGTCAAAGAGTCTGCTTCTTTAGAATTAGAAGGAGTAAAGAGCCGAAAGTTTAAGAGTTTCCCTTGGTTTTCCCCCTTCCCTTTTCTTTGTCCCTTAACTGCTTTCCTTGCTAATGATAGGTTAACCCGAAGGCTAATTAAGAAGTGATTGGATGAGCGTGTGGTAGTTTCTTTCATAACCTGCGTAGGTAGGGATTGCTGGAAGATCTGTTATATGGCAATCGGAACGGTAGGCTTATTGGAGTGCTTTTATCAAACACATTCCTTTTTGGGAGGAATCGTTTGCTTAGGCTTAGAGAAGCTCTCAAAATCGTCTGCTGCTGCTCCGAAGATTGGAGAGGGTGCTCAATCGCTCTCTAGCCACTCAGCCCCTAGCCCGGAGATGAAAGCTGCAAGGAAGAATACGCTGCTGAAGTAGATCGGAGAATAAGTTGAATCTTTATTATCCCTTATCCGTTTTATAGAATACGCTGCTGAGGATGAGAATAAGCTCTTGGTGAATCCCATGTTAGGACAAATGCTATCGAATCAGCTGCTTGAGAATACTGTTGTGCATGGCTGGTTTAAAGAATATCTCTTCACTCGGCCCTTTTACTTGTTGAAGAGGCAGTCAAACGCTCCCCCGAATGGAGACGGGTCTCATTCGACTTTGAAGGTCCTCTTTCAGCGGCAGAGCTAGAAGATCAAGCCAATCTGTCTCCTACACCTCAAAGAAAGAAGCAGTCAATCACGGGTGAAAGCAGCAAGGCCACGATGAAAGGGCATGTCCAAGAAAGTCTTTGTCCTCTCCTATGGAACGTTTGACTAGTCATTCGGAAAAGAAGAGCTCTGTTGGCTCATCTGGTCTTTGAGAGACTCTCATCATCACTTGAGCATGCCATCAAGACAGAGGAGGACGAAAAGAAGAGGGGGCAAAGTCGACCAGCAAGGAACGAGCCTAGAAGACATAGGGCAGAGCTCAAGCTCCCAAGGAAAAGCACTGGATCAAGAAAGACGGGACTTGGTTGGAAAGTCTGAGTTCCATCCTATTGATCCACTTTCGCACTTCCAGGAATCTCTCTATCCCCAGCGAAAAAGGACGCCATTTTCAAGTGAAGGGTCAGGATCAAAGGCTGTCAAAAGATTCTGCTTACACCTTCCCGCTTATGCTTCATCAATTGAGACTACTGCTCCATCTTTTCATTCATTGCTTGCCAGTTGCTGACGAGGGTTGGGCAGAGCGAGGTAGGATCACAAGAACTGTTCGAGCTGAGCTTTCGTTCGACTCCTGCTTGCTAAAAGGTTTATACTTTACAATACAATGTTCCAGAAAGTGTTCACTCTCTCTACCTACCACACCAGGTTCTGGGAACTAAGCACATATCCCGGTGTGGAGACTGAAAATACTACCCTCGGGTTTTCGCATCGCTTGGTCCCTGTCCCCCTGGTATTCGAAGCAAGCGGCCAAAGATAGATAAGCGAGCATAAGCAAAGAAAAAAGCGTGAGTGAAGCAGAGGCAAGAGCTGTTAGGTAAGTAAGGAGGCCATACGAAAACCAGCGTAACGATACCTCAAAGACGAATCTATGCGAGTTCTTTCTGATTGCCGGACCTGCCTCTCTCCACCCCACCAACGCTGGCCATACAGGCTCGCAGACCAAAGTTGGTCTTTGTGAACTGACCGAACTGCGTAAACAAAAGCGACTCCTGTTGATGGAAGATAGGCGGATTTTCATCCTATTTGCCTGTGCCAGTTCAAGCCTGGCGAGTCGCTCCTTCGTTCGTGTGGGCAGTCTCTCTCGATCCATTCACTCAGGATTTCTTTATCTCGGTCGATTCGATGCATCGTAGTGCGAATGGAGTCCGCTAACTTTCATTATTGCTTTCTATCTATATTCCCCTATTTCTAGTCGCATCCCGGAACTTCTATCTATCGGCAAAAGAGACTTTCAGATTCCGCCTTTGGAATGAGAATAATATCTATCCGTCTTTCTTATTCTCATTTTCTTCTGTTCCTGCTCATTTCTATCAAAAACGAGATGGACTTGACTTACCTAGAGTGAATGAAAATAGCATAATTTTATTGACGTCGGAGAGGGTTAACTAAATGAAAAGATGCGCAGGCGCTTTCACTTCTTTAAGAAGGTCCCTTTAGGGATGTTCGAGTAGGGCGCAGATCGGTCCACTCACTAAAGCCCTGTCCCTAGCTCTATTATCTATCCCCTACCTACAAGTTCACGAGAGTCCAGGCCCGGCACGATCTACGGTTTTTATCCAGTACTCTAGGTCTCAAAAGTGCTTTGACGGCGGGCTCTTGATCCCGTTTTGCAAAGCTATTAGAATATTATTAGTTATCGCCAGTCTATCTTCATTTTCCTTGCCTTCTCTTGCTAGGTGGAAAGTGAGTGATTTGGATTCTTGATATTGAGTATAGACAATCTTACCCTTCTCTCAAACCATGATTGAATTTCACATAGAGCCCTAACTTTAGCCATACATCAAGCACCAACAAGATCAGTTAGAAGATATTGCGGTAAAGAGGCCCGCACAGAAGAGGGAGAGGCCCTGTTTTTCAGACATCAAGTTTTTGTCCCCTGTCTCGGCTACAAGCTCAGGATTTCCGTCTTCAGCTATAAGAGCATTATAAGCTGGACAAGAAGCAGAACAGGATAGAGAAAATCATACGGAAATGATAGTACCCACTACTATCTTGATTGAGTATCCTTCTTATGCATCTGTGGACTCTGTATGTAAGATGTGATAAATCTATCTCTTATATATCTGCTCTGGCACACTTACGACAGGTCATAATAGTTTGATTTCCAATATGCTGGCTGATTCAGCTCCTGTATGGGAATGCTCATTTTTAAGAAATATAGCCCCTGCTTATTATTTTTTGATAAACGAAAATCTTTCTTAATGAGTGATCTGAGCTAAGTAAGATGTATGCAGATGGAAGTGTTTAGCAACAACCTGCGCTTATTCGTTTATCACTCTCTCTCTATCAAATGCAAATGTCATCTATCTATAATGAGAGACTGCGGCGGGGTATACAATTAGATCCTTGCTTGCAGAGATGAGACTGATTCTACTACAGCAGATAACAAAACCTACTATCTTATAGATATGAAGATAGAGCAAGAAGTACACGCAAGTATGGGCTATTATGTATATGTGTGTGTCGATTAAGCCAATGACTATTCATTGTTGATTCCTTATTCATATTTATTACATACCAGGGCTTATGTGTTATGGTACTACTTCATTTGATTGAAGAAATGAAAGAGTCAAAAGCACTAAGTATGACTTGTTCAAGGACATGGATCGGCTTTGTTGGATTCTTAACATATTCTTATACAGAATATGAATAAGCTCCTTATTGCTCGACATCTTTTTTCAGTGCCTAAATTAGTACATGATAGAGCTAGAGCACAAAGGATTGATTCCTCATTAAGAACAGGAAGAATTTTGAGGCTTAGAGCAGCACCAGCCAATCAAGAAGTTGTAAGAGGAACTGTTTATGAAAGTTTAAAGAAAGCAAAGGCAGTGCAAAGTACCTAGCCTAGTAGACCCTGATGATCGTGTAAGGGCAGCACCACCTCTTTATCTTTAAATAAAAGAATAAGCATGTGTAGTGCATTGGATTGATGATCTTCTTGTTTACCCGCAATTAGTGGTAGTGGTATAGGGCGGGACTTTCTAGTCTTATCTAGCTTAGTGTAATTTGTATTTTTTCATACCTACTCTAAAAAAAGGGGGGGTCACAGGGGGGACTTTATCTCTTTCAAGAACAAGGACTTAATCTGCTTTATTTACCTCTATGGATTAAATAAGCCAAGCCAACAATTGTCTTCCATCCAACCAAGTATCTTTCCTTCCTTCTTTATTGCCTTCCAAGACAACAAGAAAAAATTCAATCTCTCGATCATGTCTTGCTTTTTTCAAAGCCCATTCAATTCATATTGAAAATGGTGTAGCCTATCGACAAAGGTATATGATCTGACCAATCGTCGTTGATAAAGAGAGAGCAAAGCTATTGATACAGTCCTATAAGTTGCTTTCCTTCCCGCACTTTCAAAAGTCGGATAATTCGTTTTTGCCAAATTTGTTTGTTGTTACAGAAGGTGGCACCCACCCATTCCGCAGTGGGCGGACGTCACACTGCTGCTTCAATAGCTGGTCGAAGTGAAGGTTCAGCCCCACCTGAGCCCTGGACATTCACTCAAACTGAAAAGGGCTCTAACCCTCGAGGCTTTGTGCGAGAAGGAAGAGTTCTCTAGAAGACTTGCGGGATCTCTACACACTTACGCGCTCTATGAGGGAACTCTGATATTTTCAGGAAGCCCAGATATTTCTCTGGGAGCTTAAGATATTTCCTTGTACAATGTGTAGATATTTTCTTGTAGCCATTCTACTTATGACAAGTGGCGGATTCTTAGGGACCCATGTACATAGCAAGAGTCTATATAAGGGGGTGGGGGCCTCATTTGCTCTCCAACCCTCCAAGGTTGTAAAGCTCTCTTCTATAGTGAAAGTTCTCCACTCCAACTCTCTCTTGCCTACTTTGAGCCTCTCTACTCTCTCTCTTGGCTAAGTGTCTAAGGCTTGATAGCCTTGCACTAGCAAGCGGGGTGAAAGGCTGACTCGGCTTCGAGGAGGAAGGCGAGTGCCGCACGGGCGTTAGCTAGCGAAATCGCTAAGTCCGTGACAGTTGGTATCAGAGCGGGTCGTTCGTGTGGGCCTCCCGATCCATTTACTCAGGATTTCTTTTTCTTATCTCATCTCGTCGATTCTATGCGTCATAAATAGAATGGAGTCAGCTAACTTTTATTATTGCTTTATTGCTTTTATACTACCAGTCCCATCCCTGCAGAAACACTTATACAATTATGCGCCTGTGATAAATAACGACTGGAAGAAATGTGTCGATGTCCGTGTGCTTTTCACACTAGTCTAGGAGGTGCTCTAGTAGATGGGCTTTCTTATTCACTAACAGATTAAAATCAATAGCCATTGGTTGGAAGAAGATGATCTGGAGAAAGCGGTCAAACGGAAAGCTTATGAATTCAGCCTAGCCCTACCAAAAGATTAGAGTAATGCAGTCGAGAACTCACTTTGCTCTCGAGCTACCTTATCGTACTTGTGCGGATTGATCAGATCTGCTAACCCCTTGTCGGCGTCAACGGATATGGCCCTATCTAGCCCGGAACCGAAGCGAGGATCTCATGCTATCATTGAACGGCTACCGAACCGCCATACTCAGGTAAGCGGTCTCTGTTCCAAGTACATCAAGACCCCATAGCTACTTAGGGTTTTTTACTCATGGGTCCAGATCCACGAATCCCAAGTATAGTTGCCTAAAGCAATTAATGCCGCAACGCAATAAGGCTTTTCGCTCTAGTTGGGCAATGCAAGGAGGCCTCTTTCGCCATTCTTTCTAAATGAGAAAGTCTTCTTAGTTCAGTTCGGTGGAACATCGATGAGAGGAGAATTTATTCACAGAAGCATATGACTGCCCCTCAATCGCCAGGTGGCTCGCTCCAGGTGCATGAGTTGCTTTGCTGGCTGGCGTAAAATTATTATACGAAACGGCCTCTTTCAGTGGTTCTTGCTTTCTCTTTAAAGCTGATCTGGTGCTGTCTCCTTCCTTCAGTTTGTTCTGATTCCGATGACGGATACTCTATTCCGCCTATACAACTACCTTGCTTGGTGGTTCAAAATGGAAGTCTAGGTATCTGCTTAAGTGGTCTGCTCGTACCGTTCCAAAAAGAGCTGCGCTGACAGGGAGACGGGTGCAAATTGAATTGCAATCAAAGGCGCTATGACCACGGAGCATGCCAACAAGGCAAACTCTTAAAATCGTCTCCTGTCCCAGGTCACTGAAAGGGAGATACTCGCAGCCGAGCTCTCGCTCTTTCCCACTCCCGCTGCCAACTTCGCGATAGAACGACCATGCAAAGGGATACAGATAGGCTGCCCTCCCACATTACAGCGTTCGCGTGCACCTTCCCGGATTTCAAAATATTTTCAGTCACGCTTGCCCATGATCCACGAAAGAAAGGTATAGATATTCCCCAATTACTTGATGATAAACATGATGAACGTCAAATCGATATAGACATTCCACGCGAGCCAAGACATAAAGTGGGCCCCACATCTATGAGGAAAGATCCGTTGCAGTCCGGTAGCTAAGGCGGAGTTACCATCACGCAGTCGTTGGATAACGAGGTTGGTTCGAAGTCTCGATGACGCATTCCCGTCGGTCTTTAGTTAGGCTGTATACCACGATATCATCGAGGCCCGTTAAGGGCAACGAAACGGTCAATGTAGGGCCAAAAAAAAGCATTCATCAAATTACAGAAAGTGGCAGGAGCATTGGCTGAAGTAGGTCTAGTGACTGTAGTCTTACCTGACCTTTCCGTACCTCTATCTCCGTTTCGGACTTTCGTCGGTTGATTCGATGGTTTGCGTATTTGAATAGTATGCCCATTCGCTCATGGCTCGTTCCGTGCTTATGCACTCTACTCAAATGCAGTTGCATGTTCGGGCAGACCAGCGTGAGTGCAAGAATGGCATGGAAATATCCAGCTTCCCCTTGTGAACAGAAGGCCTCCCGATTCTTGGGTGCACTTTCCAGCGAACCTACGCCCGGCCAGAGCAAGGGACTCCGCTTGCCCTCCCTAGGTCCGTTTTACAAAAGAGTCTGTCCATCTTTGAAGGTACCCAGTTAGCTGGATATGAGGAGCTACATCTTGGGGCGACACAAAGGGCTCTGTCTCCGACATACGAACCAACGATTCAAGAGAGGGACTCCCCACTCTTAACACCACCGGACTACTACCGGTACCTGTTCACCGACAATGAAAATAAGGATGGGCAGGACGGAATACATCCCGACTACACCTCTAGAGCACCGGGGATCACCGGAATACGTTCCAGCAACGCCACCATCTGAACTACGAAGCTCCCCGGAGTACATTCCAGCTGTTTGGCACGGGAATCGGGACTATCTGGAATACGTCCCGATCGCAGCAAATGTAATGCGTAAAAGAGTAAGGGGGGACCCATACCAAAACATGGCGGTTGACGACATAATGCGCATGGTGGAAGAAAGGCTCACGGGTCTCCAAGTGCAAAGACCTGAGCCAGAAAACATAATCCTGGGCTACTGTTGTGTGTTCCGATCCTTCCAGTGAGAGCTTGTGACCATCGCAGTGACCGCAGTATGCTTAATCGACTGTCTCTCTACCTTCTTGATCGTTGCATCACAAGTTCGCACGACAAGCCGCATTGTGCACTCAAGCTTGGATGATGAATGCCATTGAAAGATACAGGATTTGAACCTGTAATGTGTACCTAAGGGCTAGATACACAGATGCCTTCCTATCTTCCTTCTTTACTGGACCAATCGATGGATAGATCTAATACGTGAATTGTTTTGATCACAGGTAGCGGAACCAAGAAAGAAAGGATTCGCCAGTGGTGCCTCCCTCCTTCTTCTTTGATCACTGGCATCTCTACTTATATGTATGCGATTACTGGGTCAGCTATCACCATATCTCATTGTTGAAAATGATCCACCTAACCATGCAATAAAGCCTATCTCGATTCCTCTCTCTCGCTACGCCCCTTCCCATCTTGCTTTCTTTTGAGCAGTCACTGGGATCTTATCAAGTCCCAATGTCATTCAAGAAGGGAAAAGAGACATTTACATTATATACAATGACTTTTTGATCTGATCCCTAGCTAGTTGGATAAAGACAGATGGAATTGGCCCACAAGGAGCGTCTGTCCAGATACTCATTTGTGATCCCGCTCTTTCACTCTCGTCTTTCAGTTCCATTCATTGATATGTGCGCGAGAATCTGGAGGACTGATTCCGAAGAATAAGATGGGAAGAAGCCCGGGAAAGGCTCTCCCCTATTCGAGGAAGGAGGCTTTGATCACTTGTGTGACGTACCAAAAGTAGGAAGAAGTGATTGGATTGGACCGTCTTGTGTGAACTGAGATTGGATCAGCATGTGCCCCTTTCCCCTAATGGGATGAAGTTTGATCTCCTTCCCTGACTGGCGGCTGGGCTGGAAAGTTCAATCCCTCTCTCTTCTGTGCCAGAGAGCGAGATCAGAGAAGAAGGAGGAAGGAAGGCCACCCTACGCCTCGTAAGCTAGACGGAGCTCACTCTCCACAGCAGACTTCGATGCAGGACAAGGGCTCACCCTCACAAGCAGAGCGATACGCTCCGCTCACCGCAACTGACGAGAAAGAGCTCAAGCCTCTTAAGGGAAGGGCACAAAAGCGGATCGAGGAAGCCAGATGGATTTCTTAAATAGAAGAAAGAGAAGAAACAGCGAAACTACTTACTGAACAGCGATCGATTAGGTGGAACTGCTTAAGCTGGTTGTGCTTTGTTCACACAGGCATGAGAGTACTCAACTGCATCACAGCTCTCCGGCTCAGAAGCAAGAAAGAGTCCGGTCCGATAGCGAGGGGACTGATCTTTTTGCTCAACAGTCAGCCACCTCCTTTTCTTTCCATCCACAAAGTCTCTTCTCTTGCGGACGGCCCTTCATTCTATATACACGAGCATTGGATCACTCTCTGGCGCAAAAGAAGGACGAAGGTCAAGAGAGGTTGCCTTAGAATTCCTATCTTAGCCGGATGCTGGTCGGTGCTGAGCATCGATATCCTCCGGTTGAGAAAGAATGCCTTGCCCTCATTTTCTCCAAATTACGACACTACTTCTTGGCGCATATGCTTTCCCTAATCTCTCGGGTGAAGGCGCTAAAGATCTTTGTCGCTAAGGCAGGATCAATCACTTCTAGACTTGCCAAGTGGTCCATTCTATTGTCCCAATTTTTCATAGCCAAAAAAAGCTGTAAAAGGACAAGCGCTAGCAGATTTCTTCCTTGCCGCACATCCGTTACCGCCGGATTCTAATCTGAATGATTATCTCCCGGATGAACCAGTCTTCCACATTGAAACTTTTCCCGGACATCCTATTGATAGATGGGAAATTGACTTCGACGGTGCAACGCGTACCAATTCCAATGAAGAGTTGACTTCTGGAGTCGGTAAACTATTCATAACCCCGGAAGGGCACATGATACCACACTCCTTCTCATTAACTGAGTCGTGCTCCAACAACGTAGCCGAATATCAGGCGTTAATCATGGGTATGGAGATGGCTCACGAAATCTCCATCGATCCTCTTGAGGTTTGCGGTGACTCAAAACTCATCGTGAACCAGATGAACGGCAAGTATGAAGTTAAGAAACCTAATTTCCTCCTCTACCATAAGAAAGATGGCTCGTCGCCTCGCAGATATTTCAACATCGAACATATTCCTCGCGCCCGAGCAGATGCATTAGCAGGCCTAGCAGCCTCAATGTCCCTCCCTGATGGAAAAAGCCTGAACGTGGTAGTTAGCGAAAGAAAGATTCTGCCACCACTAAGGACCGCGCAATAGCCGACGATTGTCACCAAGTTTGGACAAATCGATTGACGGTGAATGAGGTTCTAGTTGGTGATTAGCCTGATCCATTCATTGACTACATCCAATTTGGAATCCAACCATCAGATCCAAAAGAAAGAGAAAGTGTCCGACGAGGGCTTGAATTACGATGTTAAGACAAAGACATTGTATAGGAAAAAGAAAGATTATGACGGCATCCTTATCCTTCTTCGATCTTTATCAGACAAAGAAGCTGAAAAAGTTCTACACGATATGCATAGCGGTACTTGTGGAGCCCATCAACCCGGTCCAAAGTTGCACGACCGTATTCAATGAATGGCTTACTACTGGCCAACTATGATACGGGATGCAATGGAGTTCGCAATACGCTATTTAGCTTGCCAATATCATGCTAACTTCATCCACCGACGCACCTGAAGCGCTAGACCCAAGGGTAGCATCATGGCCAGGGAATGGATGTAATCGGACCGATCAATCCGCCATCATCAAGTGGACACCCCTTTGATCTTCACCGGTCACAGATTACTTCTCCAAGTGGGCCGAAGCCGTCGCCTTGAGTGAAGTCGTCTCCGCCGTTCTCAACTTCCTCAGAACGAAGATTCTTTCTATCTTCGGAGTGCCCAAAGGGCTTCATCCATGATAAGGGGCCACAGTTTCGAGACCAACCTTTCTAAAAATTCTGCGATTAATTTGAAATATCTCATGGCTTACAAGGCCGCTACAAATGGCCTAATTGAAGCTTTCAATAAGACTGCAAGCTTCTAAAAAAGATGGTTTTTCCCAGAAAGAAAGGAGATTGCCATAAGGCTTCCGGAAGCCTTATGGGCTTATCGCAGAACGGTCCGAGGAGCAAGCCAGGCCATACTCTTTAGTTTACGGCTGTGAAGCCTCGTGAAATTGAAATTCCGTCACTCCGTGTTGCTTTACAATGTGGAATGACGGAAGAGGAAAAGGGGCCTCCAAGAGCGTCAGTCTCTAGACGAGGAAGGACTTGAGGCTCGACAAAGGACAGAGATTGATCAAGCTCGGATGGCCGGTGCCTTCAATAAAAAGGCCCAAAAACGGCTTTTCAATAAAGAGGATCTAGTCCTAGCAGTTAAACGGCCTATGATCATCACGCACAAGTCAAAAGGAATATTTGAAGAAAAGTGGGAAGAACCATATGTTGTGGATACGGTCTATTCCAACGGAGCATACGGCTTGCTAAAGAAGGACGGTGACCCTTGCATGATGCCAAAGAATGGGAAATTCCTCAATCAGTCTTCCCGGTAGACCCACTCGCTTGCTTGTATTAATTGAAAGACCACAAGCACGGTTAGCATCATCAGCACCCGCTTGCTTGCATTAGACCATAAAGTCTAAGCATTTTTGATAGATCACGAAGTCACCACCACCTCGCAAGAGCATGATTGAGGCTTCTGTCGCCACAAAAGAATTGAAAATTGAAAGATCTCAGTCACTTTCTGTAGTCTTGCAACGAGACTACAGAAAAAGATGATCGCCGAAAAAGCCACCTCTGTCTATCGACGCATAGGATAGAAAGTTGCAAGATAAGCCCAACTATATGTATGTTACGATAGTTGACAATATAAGAGTCACCTCACCAATCTTCCCTTTCCCCCACTCACAGCAGGACAGCTTAACGGCTAACCAAGCAGAACTCAAAAAGTAAATGCCAACTCCCCTCTTTCCTCCTGAATCTTCAAAGCAACAATCCTTGGAAGCCCCTAAAAAATATTCTTTGAAGCACGACAGGTGAATTGGAAACTCTTTTAACTCCTACATCTTCCTTTTGGCCCCTATATGTCCATTATCAAGCCTACACTCTGACTCTTTCAATCCCATTGGGCACGAGACAGAGATTACAGAGATTATGTCCCACCGGGTCAAAGGTTAATCTCCTAAGCAAGATAAGAAAATGCTCAAGTGGCATTCAATAAAAAAGAAAAAGAAAAGAAAGAAAGAAATCTAATAATAATATTTAATAATAATAGAATAGAATTCAACCATCTTCTCAAACAAAGAAAGTCTAATGTGCCAGGAACAAGGAAGAAAAGAAATGAAAGGGCTAAATAAAATTTCTGCGACCGGTGATAAAGCTATCTACAGGACGACTTTCGGGCTTAAAGGTAAAGGAAGACCTTTCTCTTTCATATTGAGTCCTCTGAGGTTCGGCTTACTTCTCTTTCGAACTCAAAAAGCTCCGAAAAGTTCGACTTACATCAACTAAGCATATAGCTTAACTAGCATGATTGGACCTTAAACGCGCTTAGGCTACTACCTAGTAGCTTAAACCCCCTCAACGAGAGGAGATAGCAAGACTTTCTACGCTACGATCTTTCTTCTCTTAATTCAAAATTGAATTGTTAGTTACCTTGAAAAAGAGCAGAGAAGGCGCAAAGAGCGGACAAGGCGCATCTGATGAGAATCAGCCTCGCAGTCAGGAATTGGAATCAGATCCTGCAAGGGCACAACGAGAACCGGTCCTCATAAGCCAGTATACCTGCTTCATCTTTCGGAGGGAGGGGATGAATCCGCCTAGTCTAACGTCGGCTAAGGTGCCTTACGGACAGAGCTAGATCTAGAAAGAAAAGAGTAGGAAGCTAGACTTTATAACTAAATCTACAGTTTCAGCCTCGCAATAGATGGTCAGTCTAGGGAGAGGGCTAGTTTAGTGATCCCAAGGGTATGAGTTCGGGGGAGAGAGGCATAGTTGGGAGGTGCGTGGCGAACTTCCCTTGCGATCTAGGAGGAGGAAAGCAGAATGAATGGCTGGGAGCCTAAAAAGTAGAGCCCAACAGGAGGGGCCTAAATCTCGCAGTTCCATGCCGACCGAAGATGCCCAAACCAGTAGCATGAAGCGATAAGAGAAAGCAGAGTTGAGTCATATGAGCATTCACGACACTACGATGGGTAGCCAGTCTACTTCATCTTGACCCTTAGTGCCTTTCTCTATGGCAACTGGTAAGGCTGAGACAGAGGTGCGGGAGGAAGCCACTGAGAGCTCTGACCCCTTTCGAACTTCTTTCTTTCCTGACAGGCGAGTAATAAGTGTACGTGCCTTTCCCTTTCCATACCCTAAATCAGGTTTTATTTGAGCCTGGGTAGATACTGTATCAATAGACTATGTAAGTACGGGACTAGAGACAGTAGGGGAGATCCTTTGATCACCTCTAAGGAAGTATACTCTTACTCTATAGGGTAGGAAAGAGCAAGAGAGCAGTACTCGTGTTATAGTCCTTCTTTTTTAGCAGAAAGCGCTACTATTAGGATGCCTATCATCGGATTCTACCAACCTGGGAAATGTATGGAGAAAGACTAAAGCCCAAAAGCTGATAGCCCAATTCCTTATTTGGTTTCTGTAGCATGAGGTAAAAGTGAAAGTAGCTCTCTTCCTGAGGGAAGGAAAGAGATGACTTTTTGAATCAATTGAGGAATATTATTTCATATTCATATTTACATAAGTAAGATTTAGGGATGAAAGTTAGAGAAGCCCGTGCCAATACCCTCGCATAGTTTCTATAAAGATTTTCCAGTCCCATCCCAGTGAAAGCGTAAGTGAAAAGTCAGTCATTTTTACCCCGTTCTCACAGTTGGGTATGTAATAACTCGTATTCTCTTAAGAGGGAATTGGGCTTCGGTCGGATTCTTTACTAAATTCTAATTTAAGGCCAAGTTTCTCGCTTCCAACAGAGAGAATCAAGGCAGGTGTGAAAGTGAAAGCTATCTTTTAGGAAAAAGTCTTAGTGAAAGACATCCAGTTCCATTCTAGCTTCTCTTTTAGTCTTAACCGGTATCTATCACAGTTAGGCCCAGTTTTGCCATCCACCAGTGGGGATGCTTCCAATTCCAAGCAAGTACCCTCCTCGAAAAGAACGCCAGTGCCAATAGCGAAAAGGTTGGTAGAGCAGAATTCTTTTTTTCTAGCCATCCATCAATGAGCTTGATAGAGTAAAGACTTGTCAAGCCAGTTAGAATAAAGAGTCCTTTGCCAGTGATTGTTCAAATGGCTGGGTTCCATTTATCAGGATGTATCATTTTTATATCTTCAGAGTTGGGGGGGAGAGAATATTTTTATTCAAAATGAGAAGGTTTTATGATATCGTCTTTGATATAATGCCTAATGCCTTTGCAAGAGAGTTTCCAGCTCTCCCGTCTGTTCTCGTATAGAACGAAATCCAATAAAAGGCATATTCCCCAGTGGTTGTGCCACAAGAAAGAAAGCTTTTCTTTTCACTCATCGACCCTAAAACTACTTATTGAGATAGAAAAGTGGGGACAGTGTGATCTCGCCAGTAGTGCTTCTTGCTTAGGATAGAACACAGTGATCTCAATAGTCAATTCTAATGCCAAAGTAGGACGACAATTGTTCCGAGTTTCCTGACACTTGATATCTTTCCATTTTCTTTTAGGAAAGAAGGAAGTAAGCCTAAAAGAAAAGAAGGTTTCACTCGTTTGTTTTCAACTAGGTTAGTGACATACTAAGAGAATCTATAGGTGTTGTGTATAATTGAATAGCGAGCAATTCAAATGAAGTCAGGGCAAAGGGAAGCCGTCTAATTTTTGCTACCTAATGGCAACAAAATCTAAGCAGGACCCACCAAGAGGGTCACATGACAGTCACATGGCCTGTTTCACAACTAGCAGAGCAGAGACCGCAACAAAGCACAACTGGGCGTGTGCACCTTCTGGAAGGCCTTGGGCGTCCAAGCAGTTTTTGACGCCAGGGAGACTGCTGCCAGAGATAGTTTGATAGCCACAGGTAGCCTACCTTCAGGGAATCAGTCTGATGGACAGTTGGACTCTTCACCAGCCTGGACTCCCTGGACTCCTAAGTGGCAGCTTCTCATTGGGCAGAACATGTCATCAGGGTTTTTTGGCAACTTATTTTTGGATGGAACACTGCACCAATGCATCCCATTGGCAGAGACAAACAAGCTTGCACGCCCAGGGGTTTTTTGTGAATATTTGTAATTTTCTGCATTTTCCAATTTGTAAATAAGGCCCTTCTATCAGCTATAAATAGAGGGCCAGTTTCCCATTCTTGGCATTCGAATTTGGTCGAATTTTGACGGACTTTGATTTGGGTGAAGTACAAGGTTGGACATGTACAGTTCTAAGTCAAGTAAGTCTTTGTTTTGATTCGTTGAATTAAGTGAATGAAAGCAATTTTATCCTTTGTTTTGTTGTGTTTCATTTTCAATCCAAAAAATGGGAAACTCAAACCATTCGGCCGAACCAAGGTGAGGAATTTCTAAGTTTTCACTTTCCGTTCTTTAAATACAAGTTTCGGTCAAAAGAGGTTTCGGCCAAACATATTAAGGAGTGCAAGTCATTTTCGTAATTGATTCAAACAAGAAAGACTCGTTTTGAATCAAGATAACTTGCCAAACCATCTGATCCATCCCGGAGCTGAAGGATCTTTTAGTTTGTTCATCCCATTTTAGGCCATCCCAGAGTTTTAGGTTTCATTTTTTGAACCTGTGACTCAAGTTAGGTTCGGAGTACCGACCTTGAGTTACATCAGGACCCCAAAACAAACACTACTCAACCTATGACGTGGAGTTCTTCACCATCATCCAAGCGCTCAAATACTGGCGGCACTACCTGATCCACAAGCCGTTCATGCTGTATTATGACTATAAAGCCCTCAAGTACATCCATGGACAACACAAGCTCAGCTCCCGGCGCGCCAAATGGGTCTCATACTTGATGGAGTTCACGTTCGTGGTTGCCAGGTTGTTGATTCATGCATGATGATGTCTTTCTGCGTGTGTTTTAGCCTCTTGACGTGTTCCCATTAAATGTCTGGTTTACAGAGTTCTCGCATCTGGTTTATTTTGTTAAGTTTTCATGACTTGCTAGGTCATTAGCTTTATAGTACACTCCTTGTTTGCAAGGCTTTTAAGAGAACAGCTACAGTAAAGTAGTTTATCTCTCCCTTGGTACCCTTTTGTTTCTATCTATAAGCTCTGGAACGGAACTCCTAAGGCTGTCAGTCACCCCATTGGTTGGTTCTTCACGGTACCGCCCCCCGGCCTGAAATAACAATCCGTCGCGAACATAGAGATTTCTCTCATAGGCTCGCCTGGAAGGGTCCTAACACCCCAAAGTGGGTTTGAGAATCTCGATGAGTGGAGTGAACCATAACTCAAAGGGCACTGTTCGGATGCCCGAAGTCGAATGAGCCAGCAACCAATGCCTAGTCCATCTCTTTTATTTACCATGTGGTGAATTGAGAGAACTATAGCGTCGGTACCCTTCTCCTCTCAACCAAACAAACTAAGGAGTTTTTTTAGGTTAACTCCTACCTCCCGAAAGTGAAAAGCAGGGGCGAAGCCGGATAATATAGTAAAAACTTGAAACGAGACTGGTGACAATTCCACAGTGACATTCTCCGTCATAAATCTCTTCGCAAACTCCAACGAGAGATATGAGTGACTTCTATTTCGAGATTGTCACCTCAGCATCCCTCATGATTGCCAGATATTCCTGCGCTACTTTTGAATCGGCTATTACAATGTCATCACCGACGTAGTCATTGAAGATCTTACCCGGATACGCTCCCCGGGCTGCCATCTGGTTTGTTAACAAGGGTAAATTTCCTCATTTTTCTGACTTTCATTAGTCAAATCTACTCTCTAGTTCTTTATTCTAGTGTTTTTTGCAGTTATTGGTCCTTTGTTGAATCTCATCTTTTATCTAATTATTCCATTTGATTTGATAACGATCCGATATTGTGTCGCGATATCGGGCCAATTTCTGAAGTGGTTAGTTGGATTGTCTCTCTGCCTCTGGTGGTATATATAGCGTGTCTTTATGTTCTTAGTTTTTATTTGCAATGCCATTCCCATCCACCTTAGGCGGCTCGATGCGCGCAGAAGGAGAGCTTTTCTATGTGTAGGGTCGGTCAATGGATCAAAATCTAGGTTCATTCTTGCCGTATGCAAGCGTGACGTGCCGGACTGACCCAAGAAGACGTCTTTCTTTCCCTTCCTCATAAGATTCCAAAGTTTTTTGAGTAGCACTACCGAGTTCGGCTCAGCGATTTCGTACATCATCATATACGATGCACACCTTTAAAGCATGCTTAATAGCTATGATGGACTATCTGTAATGCTAAGTCTAATTCAGGTCAGGGAATAGAGCTAACTGCATCAGAGAAAATAGCAATTCCTAGTCCGAATCCTGGACCTGGTTCACGCTTGAAAGCAGCAATTTTTCTTCCAATTCCAAGAGAAAGAGGAGCCATCACATCTGAGTCAACAAAAGCAAGAGCAGCTTCTATGCCATCAACGTGTCAAGCTAATTCTACTGCCATAATAGCTAAGACCGGTTCAAAACCATCAAAGATCGGAGTCGCTAGTTCTTCTAAAAACTCTTGTTGGCAGTTAAGTTAGCTCGAAAGGGATCAAGCCCTTCTACTAACTTTTATTCAAAGAAATAGCCATTAACGCATCGCGTATTCCTCCAACTCCAACAATGGATTCTTCTTATTCTTCAACGATGATTCTTGGCTTGGACACTAAAGATGGAGTAGTTTTGGCTTTTGACCAAGAGAACGAGCTAGCCACAAAAGGTACCACCGAAAGAAGGTCGACCTCACCCTCGGTAAACCGAACCTGAGAAAGAGGAAGAAGCAAAGCTAGGCCATTCCATTAGGGATGTGCGTACTATCAAGAATCAGGAATAGCTTTTCTTTTCTCTAGCCCCGAGCCGGGTATGAACTCAAATCAAAAAGAATCTGACTCCGCACCTCGCTTCTTACCGAACCGAAGCCGCGTAAATGCCATTCTTTTCTTTCCGGCTTTCCTGGACTGGCCTATCGAGAATAGAATTCTTTCTTCACTCGGAGTTCTAGCTTTCTTATGACTTCAAGCATCTCTCAATCAAATGGTTTGCTAAAATAAATTCTCTGCCCCACTCTGGGAATGGAGGGAAGTCTGCTTTGCATTGCTATAGGGCTATGATGAAATTCGCAGCTCTCAATCAAAAGAAATAGCCCTTCTTCCAGCAGCGGCAAGAGCCTTTCAATAGCGGCGTATTGTATTCTCTCCTTCGCACTACGTAAATTTCTTCTTTGGTAGCTGTCTTTTTTCGCTTGGTAAGAAGCCTCCTGACTGACTATCCACCACGTCCTCTTCCAATGCCTCTACCTGCTTTGCTTAGGTTTGCTTAGGCCTAAAAGCATTTCATCGCCTTTCCCTTGAGCCCCGGGAGGACGGGTTCTATTAATAAAAAGATTCCTGGGTCTGGGATCGATTTCAACTCGGAGATAGCCGGGTCTATAGTAAGAGCCGCTTTGTGAACAGCATCGGATGACATAGCAAAGGTAGCCGCAATAGAGCTACTATGCCTTAAGCCCGAAACTCTTCCTTCTAGTCTACCTACGTCATTCTTTGCTTTTGTTTGAAAGAGAAATTCGCCGCGTGATGCTGCCAGATGCGGATTCAATCAATAACTGATTAAAGGCCTTCAAACCTTCAAGCAGCAGATTCGCTAACGCTAACAGGAATCGTAAAAAGAGCTAGTAGAACCGAATGGAATGTTTTCCAAACAAAATATCATTTCCAAATGGCTTACAAAAAATTGCAGTGAATGCCGCCAAAAGTTGGGTCATATGGCAAACCAGTGCAGAACTCCATTTAAGCCGTCACAGGTGAGGAAATAAAATAGGGTTGTAAATGATCAATTAGTATATAGTACTTCCTATTGTTGCACAATTACTGTTCAGTTTCAATCAATAGTTCTTGTGATTGAAATGATAATGGAGCAGGTTAAAACCAGTGACGCTAGGGAGATGGATAAACCAACTTCTCTCATGAATAGGAATCCTATTCTGTATATTATAAAGATGTCAGGAAAAATTGACTTTCACTTGGGGTTTTCTCCTACATTCAATCTGATGACTTAATCAACTGGATAGAGTTAAGGGGAATGAATAAGAAGTATATACCATCATCAAATACTTTCTATCTATGTGTCTGTTACAATGCTAAATTCCAAAGACTCGAACACGACTCCATAGTGCCATAAGGACATAATAATAATAGCCTAAATGGGCTAGCCCTGATGTTTATTGGGCCCCATAGCACTTGGGCGGGCCAATTGATAGGTTCTGGCATCCAAACTAAGCCAGATTCAGATCAATCTGAACTAGATTCAAGCCAAGACTCAAGTCAAGACTTAACTGAGTTCCAGCATGCCCTCTTACCTAAGGGAAGTTCAAGTCCTACTTGGATTAGGAATTGATATGTATTTTCGTCCTTATTTTGAGGCAATTTTGGAAGGTCTCGTCAGTCCTATTTTGAGTCAAATTAGTGTCCTAAAGCCATAATGTGGGTGTAGCATAGGTTAGGCTAGTTATAGAGTCCTAGGGGATTGGATGGGGATGCGGGATTGAATATGAGCACCTTGTGAACCTCGAAATCCTCTATGTAGTTAGTTATGTAGAGAGGCTTCATGTGCGGATGGCCTGTATGCGCTGCATCCTTTTCGGTAAAGGTGATGGGTTGAGGTGCGCTGTCGAAAGAAGATCAGTAGGATATAGGAGCATACTCTAATTAGGAGATTATTGTACGCCTAAGCAGTGTCGCGCTTTCTCTTCCTATGGTCGAGTGAGCTTACGCTTCCTCTTTCTCTGCTTTGCCTGCTTCTTTCCCTTCCTTACTGGTGGAACTCGTCCCTAAGCATCTCCAAGACCAGAAGGAAGAAGAGTGAATGTCTCTGTCCCAGGGAGACATGTCAGTGTTTGAGTACGAGAGCAAGTTTTTGGAGCTGGAGAAGTATGCACCCCATATCCAGTCTGACGAGAAGCGCAGATCAAGCTCTTTTCCCTTTAGTAGAGCCGGGTAGCTCAAGCAAGAAAGTCAGGATAGAAGCCCGGGCCACATAAGGCATTCCTGTTTTTGGGAGACAGAAAAACCGAGATGAAGTGGGTTTGAAGAACCGAACCAACCGGTACAGTGCTCAAGAGCAGCAAGCAGCTGACTTTCAAGAAAGCGCTTACCTCATGTCATGCGTGAAAATAGTAAGGACTTGCCTACGCCAACCTAAAAGACCAACTCGTGGTCGTTAAGAAAGCGAAGGGGCCCTCCTTTGTTGAGAGGAGGATGAAAGAACTATTTCAAAGGCAGTTTAACACACACATTCAGTTAAAGAAGGCAACCTTGGCTCTAATAAGCCTCCTCCGCTACAGATACAGGAGAATGGGGCTAGTTTGAAGTGAGTTTTCTTGCAAGGTGCAGTTGGAAAGAAAGTCATTCAGGAAGAACTCCTAAGTCAGCTAGGCGCGCGGCCGGTAAAGAGCTTCTTTCGCTCCGACCCTAAAAGGAGAGGCTGTAACATCGCTTTCAGACAGAAAACCCTTTCAGAAAAAGACCGAAGTCGGGGTCGGGTTGCACCCTAAATTTGTTGATTTAAAACCCCATATGAGGAGCTTTTTTTGTCATAATCTTTAGCCGGGTCTTTACGTTCTGGAACAGCCAGTCAGTGATCCCACCTAGAAAGGGTTAGGCGAGCAGCCCTTTTTCCCTTCTTATTGAGAGCACTAGCTCAGCAGCAAGAAAGCTCCAAAACCAGTAAGGACAGGACGGAAAGGATAACAGCTAGAACTTCAATAAACTAAGGTTTACCAATGCCCTTCCATAGTGATAGGGACTTCGTCAACCCTTTCATTAAGAGCTGGAAGGTCCGTTAATTGGTGTTTGGAGACATAGATCCTTGTTCCCCCTATCGACTGATTCTAAGGTTCGGAAAAGGACGCTTTTCACATCCACTTTTTGAGTTCCGAGCGTAAATCAGTCAAGAAGTCACAGTCCGGTTCCAGGTGGGAAACTCATACCAGTACTTGGAAAACTCTAACGTCTCAAGAGAAGCTCTTTCTTCTTTTTACTTAGGAGCACCCTTTTGCTAAGCAGGGTTGATACTGGCACACCAGAAAAAGAGTAACTCCTCGAGGTAGATAAGCGACTGGAAGAGTATTTTGAAGGCTTTCAGCAGAAGGTCTGCTAAACAAGTATGTATGACCATCATAATCAATGTATGGATGTTGCCGAAGGGCAAAGCTAGAGCGCCTTTCCAGCTAGTCGTTCCAACAGGAATGCTGAAGATAACGAACCTCGACCGATCTCTCTCTTCGATCTGCTTTCCCGAGCCTCTTCATCCTTCAAGCTTTGAGTGGACCGGGTAGCGTCAATCAGAGTGAATTAAAGGCCAAGGGAAATTCAAGAATGCTCGTCTTCCTTGATCTTTGAATATGGAAATGGAAGGAAGCCTTTTATGGGATTTATTTGAGAGGCTGTTACGCCCCCAACTGATTGCTTTGAACGAAAACGAACGTCAATCAATGTCCGACTTCAAACTTGGCTTTTGAGCCTTGTGGCACTGAACCAGAGACCTTCTCCTACCAAGGCAAAAAACCTCGGAAGTGAAAATAGAAAATTCTTAGATTATTCTATATGCTCTTGACGCCAGCCGTCTCCTATGTGATCGAAACGTAAGGTGAGTCAACTATATCAGGGAGCTGGGGAAGACGAAACTCGTGCATGTGAAAAGTGCCGGGTGGATTCTCTCTCGTAACTGTAACTCAATAGGTGATTTGCAGCTACACTGGGATAAGAGTGGGCATCTCTTTATCTATTATTTTTTCTTTTACTTCGGATTGAGACTGGAACTTTAGCCGGAAGGAAGACAAGACCATGAACCCACTGTTTTGTGCCACGCGGTTGAGCTTTCCCCTTTTCCATTGTAACTTCCATTCTAGTTTTATAATAGATGTAAAGCCGCTCTCCTTCGGAGCCTTTACTTGTCGTTAGGAGAAGTAGCTTCTAAGGTATCATCTTGTAGTTCTAGTCTAGGATTGGTTTATGTCCTGCCTAGTAAGACTGGTAAGGATCGTATAGTTCTTCGATATTCGAGGCATTTATTCTTGTACGATGAACAAAACTTTGATATACCAGAGGTGTAATGTAAGCAAAGCACCACCGCGAAGTGTGATCTCGTACGTTGACGAAAGGACTTGACGCCTTTAACACGCTTTCTATAAAAAAAAAAAGCAAGACGATTGCTTCGTAAGTAAATAGGGGTGAGTTTAGCTAATGAATTGGTCTTTTGAGTTGTCGTTTTGCGTGGTGGGGGAAAAGCACTAGTGAGAAGCTTCCCTTGGGATTGTTTTCCCAGGCAGTTTTCCTGCCCATATTTAGTAGGACCAATCCTTCTTTCCACGCTCCCTTAAAAGTTATTCTTTAGTAATGCATTGGTGCCTGACCCTTGCAATCCACTTTCATAGGTATACTTTGACGCATCTCTGAACAAGCAAATCTCAATGCTTCTGCTGCTCTCGCCCGCCACCCGGTCGTTCTTATGGTCTCTGGAATCGCTTTCAAAGCAGATTTTTTTTTCATTGAAAGGGAAATGAAAAACATTCACAATTCGAAGAGAGGAAGTCAAGCGAACAAAGCCAATGGAAACAATAGCTACAGGGGAGCCGTCTGCAAGGGAGACAGATGCCGTACCAGCACCACTTAGGTCTATAGAGAAAGATGAAGAGCAGCCTGTCATGCTCCCAGGAGGTTTACTGCTGAGGAGAAGGGCCCTTGCCCTTCGACTACTGAGGATGAGGAGAGACCAAGACAGAGGCAGAGGACTGCATCATCTCGATCCAGTGGCATCAGTATGCCTTCGGTGAGGAGGAGGAGATTCCAGTGGAGATTGAGGAGGCCGTCAGAGGAGGCAGCAGTAGCCGTGGTTCTGGTTCCCGGCGCCAGAGGAGAGGCGGTAGAGGTGGCAGTAGAGGAGGTGTCCCTGACAATGACTGGGATGAGACTAGTGAGAGACTGATCCTGGATGAGAATGGCTATCAGACCCTGCGGTCGAGGAGGCGGGTTTCCTTATTTTTGGGACCAGCCATCCCCCACACTGCTGACTTGAGGGACCTGCGCCATCACCCTAAGATTTATACACGTCATGGACTGGTGAGCTTCTTAAAATTGGATTCCATTTTTGGCTTTTGCTTTGTCAATTTCATCATGCTAATTTGCCTTGTTTTGTCAGGCACCTGAGGTCTCCATGAAGAAGGGGAGAGGATCTTGGTCATCATTCCTGGCTTTGTATGGGAGAGCAGATCAGATTTACAGCAATATGGTGGGTGGGCGAGGCCGAGTTCAGTGGATTTTCTGACTATCCCCTTTCCAAACTTCCACCATGCGTATATCCAGG